CAGAGGTTAGAGCATCGCATTTGTAATGCGATGGTCATCGGTTCGACTCCGATAGCCGGCTTTTTCTCTATCTATTTTTCCGAGATTGATAATCTCTCCTTTTCTTCAAATAAAATGCTGGATCAGCGATCTATTATGTCGTGGTAACTTGCAATTATTAATAAAAATGGATTAGAGCAATTAGATCTCTACAGAACAAATCATCAAACGGAGCCTCAACTTCCTATATATATATATACAAAAAATCTAGATGTTGATACAATTCATTTTTTTTTGTAGTACTTCATCAGTCGATTTTGCTTTGTTTATCCTTTAGTTCAGTTTAAATTTAGATTTATTGTGTAAAATGAAATTTCAATAAAATAAAAAAAAGGAGTCTTTATGTCTCGTTACCGAGGACCTCGTTTTAAAAAAATACGCCGTCTGGGAGCTTTACCAGGACTAACTAGTAAAAGACCTAGATCCGGAAGTGATCTTAAAAACCAATTGCGTTCTGGGAAAAAATCACAATATCGTATTCGTTTAGAAGAAAAACAGAAATTGCGTTTTCATTATGGTCTGACAGAGCGACAATTACTTAGATATGTACATATCGCTGGAAAAGCCAAAGGGTCAACGGGTCAGGTTTTACTACAACTACTTGAAATGCGTTTGGATAACATCCTCTTTCGATTGGGTATGGCTTCGACCATCCCCGGAGCCAGGCAATTGGTTAACCATAGACATATTTTAGTTAATGGTCGTATAGTGGATATACCAAGTTATCGTTGCAAACCCCGAGATACTATTACTGCGAAGGATAACCAAAGATCAAAAGGTCTGATTCAAAATTATATTGCTTCATCCGTCCATGAGGAATTGCCAAAACATTTGACTATTGACTCATTCCAATATAAAGGATTAGTAAATCAAATAATAGATAGTAAATGGATTGGTTTGCAAATAAATGAGTTGTTAGTCGTAGAATATTATTCTCGTCAGACTTGAACCTAACAAAATTAAGAAAGAAAGGTTCATAGAATTTTGTCCCCTTTTCGCCGAACTAAATAGATCTAAGGGCCTTAATCCATCCGCATTTTTTCACCTATCACAAATGGATCAACAGTAGGATTTTTTTCTTTTTTGCTCTTTCCTATTTTATAACCACAATAATTAGGAATAGAGAATTTCTATCAAATAAGGGTCTTATTGCTGGAATAATGGTTTCAATTGTTATTTGATTTGATACATTGTGGTCGATAACATTGGTGAATTAACAGAAACGGAAAGAGAGGGATTCGAACCCTCGGTAAACAAAAGCCTACATAGCAGTTCCAATGCTACGCCTTGAACCACTCGGCCATCTCTCCTACATAATCTTATTATTGACCAGAAACTGAGTGAATAGCGAGTTATTCATATTACTGCAGTACAGGTACGACCGATCACTAGTTCCATAGGAAGAATTCCTTTCCCATTTAATATTTCTCAACAAAAACTTCTCTCATTCATCAGCTACCCCGCGGATCTATTCCAAATTTATGAATCGTCCCATGGATTTTGATATTTCGATTGTATGGCGTGGTGTATACACGTTATGCAAACAGAAGGTATGGTTACTCTACTCTATTTTTTCATGGAATGATTATTCCATTCTTTTTTCTCTTTGGATCATAACCAAATCAAAACTTCTCGAGTTATCAGAATCTGTAGTAAAAAAAGTCCTTGGTTATTTAACTTAGATGAAATAGTAATAGTTCCGCTCATTGGTATACTACAAAAATGGGAATGAAATCAATCTGATTCCAATATCTCATATCTTTCCAAACAAAAGGGGACAATTTAAGTGGAAAGCCCATATCTATTTAATATCTATTTATTAGAATAAAATTAGTCTGTTTTTATGTTATTTCGTACTGTATAATTCCTTTGCTTTGTTTGTGGGATCATTTTCCCCGAGGGGTAATGAAAAGAATTCTAGAATGGATTGCTAATTATGCCTAGATCTCATATAAATGGAAATTTTATTGATAAGACCTCTTCAATTGTAGCCAATATCTTATTACGAATAATTCCGACAACTTCAGGAGAAAAAAAGGCATTTACCTATTACAGAGATGGTGCGATTTGATTCTTTTTTCTTGTTTTTTTTAGCCCTCACCTCAGTCTTACGAGAAAGAGACGCGGTTCGGTATAGAAAGAACGAAATTCTTGAAATAAACCTACGCTCGGTGAAGGTGAAGTTTGGAGATAGAACAATTCCTTCTATCGTGTATCCTCGATTGATGCAGCCTCAGATGTTTCAATTGTTGATTTGAGTATTGAGCGAAAGGTTACACCTATGGGTTCTGTATTGCGGGTCAATCCTACACTACATTAGTACCAATAGACGGCATAAGGGAAAAAGCACTACACCTAGGAATCAACAACACAAAAACTTTGTTATAAATTCCCCCTTTCCTTATCGGTATCGGGACTAACAAGAATGGTTGGGACAACAAACATCCATCTCGTTTGTACT